ATTATGGTTTGAAACGGAATCATGTATTTACACGAAATCCCCAGTAGTTTCATTTTCGACCGCTACAAGATCAACAATGCCATGGGCTTGGGCTTCTGTTGCTGACATAAAAACATCCCTTTCCATGTCTTCAGATATAACCCATAAAGGGTTGCCTGTTCTTTGTACATAAACCTTTGTGAGGGTTTCGCGAAGTTTCAGTAGTTCTTCCGCTTCCAGAACAAATTCTCCCGCTTGCGCCTCATAAAAAGAACTAGCAGGTTGGTGAATCATAACCCTGATAATATTGATATAACATCATGCATGAACGGTTCTTCTATCTCGCACGATTGCGCTAAAATAAGGGATATAAAAAAAACAAATATAATTAGCCGTACAGGCATCTTTTGTGCATTGCATACGGCTCTGCAATGGAATTTCCTTTTTCCTCCTTTCTATTCTATCTATCGAAGAAAAAAATAGAATCCAGCCGATCCGGATCGTTGAATGATCCATTTACCACCCTTTCTTTCGTATTGTAGTGTAGGAGTCAAAAAAGACTATGATGGTTCTGTTGCTTTCTATATTTATCTCGTCTGTGATTTAGCAATCCCAAAGTTTCTTTGATACGATCAGATCAAATAAGGAAAAATAATCTTTTTTTTTTTCATTTTCATACTCTTTCTCTCGTAACATAAATGCCAGAAAGAGACTTCTGGTGTGGAAGAAAAATGGTTTGTGACGCTGAAATGTACTCCCGACACAAAAGATAAAATCGGAAATAACCTTTGTTTCATACTACTATCTCGATACAAAATCTCGTGTTAGGAAAAACAATAATAGTTTGTTCATATCGAACTTGAAGTGCCATGCTATTATTATCTATTATTCACATTCGATATGGAGAAAGCATAGTCTTCTTCTTTTTTTTTTTTCAAATAAAAACTCATTGGCGCCAAACGTGAGGGAATGCTAGACGTTTGGTAATTTCTCCTCCGACCAGAATGAAAGATCCCATTGAAGCGGCTAATCCCATGCATATTGTATGTACATCGGGCGAAACAAATTGCATAGTATCATAAACGGCTATTCCTGGTATTACCCACCCGCCAGGGGAGTTTATAAACAAATAAAGATCCTTAGTCTCATCTTCTATACTGAGATATACCATGAGACCAACAAGTTGATTTGAGATCTCGCTATCAACTTCTTGGCCTAAAAAAAGTAATCTTTCTCGATAAAGTCGGTTGATTAGGACAAAATTGTATCTCTTTTGAACCGTACGTGCATCTTTGGATGCATACGGTTCAAAAAAATTGCAAAAAAAGAATCAATGTGTCGATTCCAATTATATCTCTTTTTTTTTGAACAGATTTTTGTTTTTCTAATGAAAATAAAGGGGGTTTTTCTTCTATTTTTCAAAAAAAAAAACATGAAGCCCTCCCTTCCCTAAAAAAAAAGAATTTACTGAACTTATTTATTGAATTAACTTTCATTGATGTATTGTTTCGTCGAGATTCAAATCGCGATGTCATTTTCTTGTTCCTGAATGGGTCCTTTCAATTCTTTTAGGTTCATGTTCTACTCCGGGGAAAGATCTATCCAAATTCTATTTGCACATATAGGACAAATGATCTCAGTACCACTTCTTTTTTGCTACGACTTTTTTTCAATTCGTTTCTTTCATGCCTCCCCAAAACTAGTCGGTGTATTCATTATACCGGTTGGCATGGCAGTTTGAGATCATTCCCCTATCCTATAATTAAGTATAAGAATCGTCTATGCTACAAGTGGTAATTGTATATTATTACCATTACCAATTTGGGATTTTCTGAACGGAGCCTGGATACTTGATTTTTTTAACCCAAGTCAACCATAAATTCTTCTAATTGATAATATTGATCCTCAATAGAAATTAATCTGATTTCACTTCACGCCCCGAATGATTGATTCTTCAATCAATACAATATTTCTTGGGCGAAACAGAGGATATTTCGATCGGTGGAGAAAACGGGTAAATCCCATATGACCCAATATGTCTGACAAGTCGCACTATACGTCAACCCAAACTGCATCTTCCTCTCCAGGACTCCGAAAAGGTACTTTTGGAACACCAATAGGCATTAAATTAAAGAAAAAATTAAGTACTATACTTCACTTTAATATGGAAACGTAAGAATGAATTTATTGTCTTCATCATTTTTTTTCTGTTTATTCTAGTTTATACATAAATAGGAAGGTTTTTAGAGAAAGACAGAATAAATAAAAATTTTAATGAAGGGATCAATCGTTCGAATAATAAAGAGGTATCCGTGCATTCGTTCCCATAAAATGGGACTAATGCTCCCATTGCGTATTGGTACTTATCGGGTATAGAATAGATCTGCTTCTCTTTGTTCTTACGAACAGAATTCTTCCGTTATTTTCAACGGAATAGAATAAAATAAATAGTAACCTTTTCTCATACAGAATCCGCTGAAAAGTACATAGTATATTCCAATGCGATAAAGTTACATAGTGTCTATTTTTCTTTGATAAAGGGGTATTTCCATGGGTTTGCCTTGGTATCGTGTTCATACTGTCGTATTGAATGATCCCGGTCGATTGCTTTCTGTCCATATAATGCATACGGCTCTAGTTTCGGGTTGGGCCGGTTCGATGGCTCTATACGAATTAGCGGTTTTTGATCCCTCTGACCCCGTTCTTGATCCAATGTGGAGACAAGGTATGTTCGTTATACCCTTCATGACTCGTTTAGGAATAACCAATTCGTGGGGTGGTTGGAGTATTTCAGGAGGAACTATAACGAATCCGGGTATTTGGAGTTATGAAGGCGTGGCAGGGGCACATATTGTGTTTTCTGGCTTGTGCTTTTTGGCAGCCATCTGGCATTGGGTGTATTGGGACCTAGAAATATTCTGTGATGAACGTACGGGAAAACCCTCTTTGGATTTGCCCAAGATTTTTGGAATTCATTTATTTCTCTCAGGGTTGGCTTGCTTTGGCTTTGGCGCATTTCATGTAACAGGCTTATATGGTCCTGGAATATGGGTGTCCGATCCTTATGGACTAACTGGAAAAGTACAATCTGTAAGTCCAGCGTGGGGCGCGGAAGGTTTTGATCCTTTTGTTCCGGGAGGAATCGCCTCTCATCATATTGCAGCAGGTACACTGGGCATATTAGCGGGCCTATTCCATCTTAGTGTCCGTCCGCCTCAACGTCTATACAAAGGATTACGTATGGGCAATATTGAAACTGTACTTTCTAGTAGTATCGCTGCTGTTTTTTTCGCAGCTTTTGTTGTTGCTGGAACTATGTGGTATGGTTCAGCAACTACCCCAATCGAGTTATTTGGTCCCACTCGTTATCAGTGGGATCAGGGATACTTCCAACAAGAAATATATCGAAGAGTTGGTGCCGGACTAGCCGAAAATCTGAGTTTATCGGAAGCTTGGTCTAAAATTCCCGAAAAATTAGCTTTTTATGATTACATTGGTAATAATCCGGCAAAAGGGGGATTATTCAGAGCGGGCTCGATGGACAGCGGGGATGGAATAGCTGTTGGATGGTTAGGACACCCTGTCTTTAGAGATAAAGAAGGGCGCGAGCTTTTTGTACGTCGTATGCCTACCTTTTTTGAAACATTCCCGGTAGTTTTAGTAGATGGAGACGGAATTGTGCGGGCAGATGTTCCTTTTCGAAGGGCAGAATCAAAGTATAGTGTTGAACAAGTGGGTGTAACCGTTGAGTTCTATGGTGGCGAACTCAATGGAGTCAGTTATAGCGATCCTGCTACTGTGAAAAAATATGCTCGACGTGCACAATTAGGTGAAATTTTTGAATTAGATCGGGCTACTTTGAAATCCGATGGTGTTTTTCGTAGCAGTCCAAGGGGTTGGTTCACTTTTGGGCATGCTTCGTTTGCTTTGCTCTTCTTTTTCGGACACATTTGGCATGGCGCTAGAACCTTGTTCAGAGATGTTTTTGCTGGTATTGATCCAGATTTGGATGCTCAAGTGGAATTTGGAGCATTCCAAAAACTTGGGGACCCAACTACAAGAAGACAAGTAGTTTGATACAAGATTGCTCTGGTATCTTTCGCCTCTATTTTTTTATTTGAATAGGGTGCCCGAGAAATATTGACTTGAATCACCTTCTTTTCTTTGATTCTTTACCCTTTTTTATATGGTAGGGTAAATGATCCTACCCAAACGAATAGGCGTGAAAGCTATAATTGTAAACCACGATCGAATCTATGGAAGCATTGGTTTATACATTCCTTTTAGTCTCGACTTTAGGGATAATTTTTTTCGCTATCTTTTTTCGAGAACCACCTAAGGTTCCGACTAAAAAAATAAAATGATTTTTCATTATATCAACTGAAGTAATGAGCCTCCCATATCGGGCGGCTCATTACTTCAACTAGTCTAGTCCCCGTGTTCTTCGAATGGATCTCTTAGTTGTTGAGAGGGTTGCCCAAAAGCGGTATATAAGGCGTACCCCGTAAAGCTTACAAGTAAACCAGATATGAAGATGCCGACTAGGGTTGCTGTTTCCATTTTTAGATAATTTCAAGATCACAACGGATCCACGATAAGATCGTTTATTTACAACTACAACGGAATGGTATACAAAGTCAACAGATCTCAACCAATGATTAAATAGGATTTATGGCTACACAAACCGTTGAGAGTAGTTCTAGATCTAGGCCAAGACAAACTACCGTAGGGAGTTTATTGAAACCATTGAATTCGGAATATGGTAAAGTAGCTCCGGGCTGGGGGACTACACCACTTATGGGAGTCGCAATGGCTTTATTTGCGATATTCCTATCTATTATTTTGGAAATTTATAATTCTTCCGTTTTATTGGATGGAATTTCAATGAGTTAGGTTCATAAGAACTATAAAACCCCAGTTTTTCAATCAAAAAAAATTACTTAAGACTCGGATTTATAGACCATTCTGGTAGTTCGACTGTGGAATTTCTTTGTTTCGGTATTTCTGGAATATGAGCGTGTGACTTGTTATAATTGATCCTATTGATAATACAGAGAATGGTCCTGTCATCTCTATCAAGATGATTCTATTCCGTCGGATATTTATTCTAATATCTGGAGCACGGAATATATAGAATAAATCAAGAAAAGAAATATTTGAACTATGATTCATACTCACTATTCAGACCTCGCAACCGGACTCAAAGAAAACAATTTCAGATAGGTATTTCCTATCCTAAATCAGACGATTTTTCTTTCTCTAGATCTTGTTGAGTCATTACATCCGCGCATTAAATAAGTGATGATCAAACGGTTTTTACTCAGAGAACCTTTGAATTTAGTTTGGTGCTAAATCATCGTGGTTTTAGTATGAATCTGAGGTTTTAATTGATTCATAGGGTCTCAACAAGAGAATTCCTATCATTATCATATAGTAAAACAAGAGTCGATCCGCATTATACACAAAAAAACAACAAGTAAAATAACAAACAAAAATAGGAAAGAGAAGATTCAAGAGGCCTGTAACGATCAACATAAAGAAAGACGAATGAGCTAACTTGATATTTTTTGGCATTATCATCACAAAGAAAAGATTCCGGATTTTTTTTACTTCCTATCTTCGGGGCAAATCGAATCAAATTAAGTGGCTAAGAGAAGTTTTGAACTTTCTATATTACATATCCGTTGAAATCAGTATTTGTGTGTTTCTGTTTGAGCCGTACGAGATGAAATTCTCATATACGGTTCTCGGGGGGGGGTTTGGATTACCTATCTCAATAAAGTATATGATTGGTTTGAGGAACGTCTCGAGATTCAAGCGATTGCAGATGATATAACTAGTAAATATGTTCCTCCTCATGTCAACATATTTTATTGTCTAGGGGGTATTACACTTACCTGTTTTTTAGTACAAGTAGCTACAGGTTTTGCTATGACTTTTTACTATCGTCCAACCGTTACGGAGGCTTTTTCCTCTGTTCAATACATAATGACTGAGGCCAACTTCGGTTGGTTAATCAGATCAGTTCATCGATGGTCAGCAAGTATGATGGTTCTAATGATGATTCTGCACGTATTTCGTGTGTATCTTACAGGCGGGTTTAAAAAACCCCGCGAATTAACTTGGGTTACAGGCGTGGTTCTGGCTGTATTGACTGCATCTTTTGGTGTAACTGGTTATTCCTTACCTTGGGACCAAATAGGTTATTGGGCAGTAAAAATCGTGACAGGCGTACCTGAAGCTATTCCTGTAATAGGATTGCCTTTGGTAGAGTTATTACGTGGAAGTGCTAGTGTGGGCCAATCTACCTTGACCCGTTTTTATAGTTTACACACTTTTGTATTGCCTCTTCTTACTGCCGTATTTATGTTAATGCACTTCCCAATGATACGTAAGCAAGGTATTTCGGGTCCTTTATAGCTTTATAGAGTATAGAGAAGACAGATCATAAATATTTGGAATTTATCATATATCGGGAAGGACCAATAGTATTTCATTGCTACAAATATGGATTATTGAAAAAAGAAAATAAGACATGTTATTTGGATACTTCTCTTCAACTCCGAAGTATTCTTTATTTGATACGAATAGTTGAAGTGAATTCTCCGAAGAGAGGATGGATTATGGGAGTGTGTGACTTGAACTATTGATTGGGCCATGCCGATATATGATTTTATCCGCCACGTTGGAATTCACAACAAAATGTGTCTCCGCATCCAACCACCACGTAAATCCCCCTATGTAGCATAGGATAGGCCGGTTCGCTTAAGGAGAATCTTTTCTATGATCATACCCGAATTATGTCATGCATGAACAGGCTCCGTAAGATCCCGTAGAATAGAATAAGTAATGTGGTGCCATCCAACGTTCTATTTATTCCACTTACTTATTTATAGTATGGAAATGCATTCATTTCCTCTGCATCGATTCCGATCTATGATACTATCGGAGTGAAATAAGGGATCTAAGGAAGAACAGAGGCTAGACGTTATTAGTAACAAGTAAATACTTTGTATGTAAGAAAATCGAGATGTTGTGGGGGATAAACGCCAATCAAATAAAAAAAAAATGAGACAGTCCAAAAAGCAATTGATTATGATCAAATTTGTAAGCCTACTTGGATATTGAGCATTTACCTGTAAGAACTTAATTCTTTGCAATGAATAGTTGCAAACCCCGGAAATGGAATATGGTAAATCTTTTCTTATATCTTACATAGAGTCATTAATTATATATGTGTGGATATGTATGAAATATAGATTTTCTATCGATCTGTTTCTGTCATTCCTTTGATTCTTGCTCGAGCCGGATGATGAAAAATTATCATGTCCGGTTCTTTCGGGGGATGGATCCATAAGAATTCACCTATCCTAATAACAAAGAAACCTGACTTGAATGATCCTGTATTAAGAGCTAAATTGGCTAAAGGGATGGGGCATAATTATTATGGAGAACCCGCATGGCCCAATGATCTTTTATATATTTTTCCAGTAGTAATTCTAGGTACTATTGCATGTAATGTAGGCTTAGCAGTTCTAGAACCATCAATGATTGGTGAACCGGCGGATCCATTTGCAACTCCTTTGGAAATATTACCCGAATGGTACTTCTTTCCCGTATTTCAAATACTCCGCACAGTACCCAATAAGTTATTAGGCGTTCTTTTAATGGTTTCAGTACCAACAGGATTATTGACAGTACCTTTTTTGGAGAATGTTAATAAATTCCAAAATCCATTTCGTCGTCCAGTAGCTACAACAGTCTTTTTGATCGGTACCGCAGTAGCTCTTTGGTTAGGTATTGGAGCAACATTACCTATTGATAAATCTCTAACTTTAAGTCTTTTTCAAATTGATTCAGCCGCGAAAGACCGCGATGTAGTATAGGTATCTAGGGAATAGTCACTTCTAAAGTGAATCCTCCCTAGATACATGAATTTTATTATGATCTATTCCACGAAAAGAAAATATGGATCACGTGCTGAAGATATAAAATGAAGTTTTTTCTTTATAAAAAGAATATGAAAGAATTCTAATAGATTTAAAATAAAAATTTATTCTTAGGTAAATTGATTGCGAAATGCTTCTGTAGAGTGTCCAATATCTGTTTTACATCTTCTGTGCGAAAATATTCAATTCTCATAAGATCTTCTTGACTGTTACTCAAAAGGTCCAATATACATACATTATTGGACCTTTTGAGACAATTATAGGTCCTAGGGGGTAGTTCTGATTGGTCAATAAAAATACATTTCAATGGAATTCCTTTTTTGTTTTTCTTTAGATTAGTTAATCTATTTTGAAAGGCAAAAAAGGGTAGAGTAAACCTTTTTTTATTTTCCTCGAAATGAATGTCCCCTTCCTCCGCATGTAGAAAAGGAATAAATAAATTAATCAAATTACGAGAAGCTTCATAAAGTGCTTCCTTAGGAGTTAAACTTCCATTCGTCCATATTTCTAGAAAAAGTATTTCTTCTTTTTCATTTCCATTCCCATAAGAATGAATACTATGATTCGCATTTCGAACAGGCATGGATACAGCATCTATAGGATAACTTCCATCTTGAGAGTTATTTGTGGGGTTCATACGGTATCCACGATCTCTCTTGATTTGTAATCCAATACGCAAATCGATTGGTTCCGTCAGGTTAGCTATATGCTGTGTTGTGTCAACTATTTCCACGGAAGGTGGTGAGATGATATCTTGAGCGGTTACGTGTCTAGGACCTATGACGCAAATGGATGCGTCTATAACTCCATACAGATTACTTCTCAATACAATTTCTTTCAAATTTATTAGAATTTCATGTACTGATTCCTCAATACCTACTATCGTAGAATATTCATGCGGCACCTTCTCAGATTTTGCACGTGTGATACATGTTCCTTCTATTTCTCCAAGTAAAGCCCTTCGCATGGCAATACCTATGGTATCGGCTTGACCCTTCATGAGCGGGGACAGAATGAAACGACCATAATAAAGACGCTTACTGTCTACTCTTGATTCAACGCATTTCCACTGTAGTCTTCGAGTGGATGCTGCTATTTCCTCTCGAACCATACTAATTATTATTATTTGATCAGATCATTGAATCGTTTATTTCTCTTGAAATCTGTTTAATTCTTATTTTTACACACGTCTTTTTTTAGGGGGTCGACATCCATTATGTGGCATAGGTGTTACATCACGTACGAAACTTAATAGTATACCACTTCTACGAATGGCCCGTAATGCTGCGTCTCTTCCGAGACCAGGGCCTTTTATCATAACTTCTGCTCGTTGCATACCCTGGTCGACTGCAGTACGAATAGCATTTAAGGCGGCGGCTTGAGCAGCATAGGGTGTCCGTCTTCTTGTGCCTTTGAATCCAGAAGTACCGGCGGAGGCCCAAGAAACCACTCGACCTCGTACATCTGTAACAGTTACAATGGTATTGTTGAAACTCGCTTGAACATGAATAACCCCTTTTGGTATTCTACGTCCATTCTTACGTAAACCAATACGTCCACTTCTACGCGAACCAATTCTTGGTATAGGTTTTGCCATATTTTATCATCTCATAAATATGAATCAGAAATATACAGAAAGATATGGAGATATCCATTTCATGTTAAAGCAGATCCTTTATTTTTATGTGGCCCTTCCTTGAGAAACTGTAGAAAGATTATCCTTGTCTCTGTTTATGTCTCGGATTGGAACAAATTACTATAATTCGTCCGCGCCTACGGATCAGTCGACATTTTTCACAAATTTTACGAACAGAAGCCCTTATTTTCATATTTCTCACCCCTTACCTTAATTAATTTGAAATCTATTCCTTGGAAGAAAATAAGTCTCTTGTATTTTTACCTTCGAATTGGATCCCTCATGAAAGGAATGTTTTCAAAAATCATCTAATTACTCGAATCTTTGTTTCGAAGTCTATAAATTATACGTCCCCTGGTTGAATCATACCGACTTATTTCGATTTTGACTCTATCTCCCGGCAGTATCCGTATCAAACTGCGCCGGATCCTCCCTGAAATATAACCTAGAATTAGATCTTCATTATCTAAACGGACCCGGAACATACCGTTGGGAAGTGATTCAGTAATTAAACCTTCCTGAATCAATTTTTGTTCTTTCATTCCAGGCAATCCCCTTGAAATATCAACTAATGGAGGAAGCACTTTTCCTCTCTATTTCCCAAATAGGAAGTTAGAGATAAAATTAGGATATCGGAGGAGGATCACCATATATAACACAAAATTTCTCCTCCAATTTTTTTTAGTCTAGCTTCTCGATCTGTCATTATGCCTCGAGAAGTAGAAAGAATTACAATTCCCATTCCACCTAAAATCTTAGGAATTTTTTGATAGTTGGAATAGATTCGTAGACCAGGTCGACTGATACGTTTTAAAATAGTTCTATATATTCCTTTCCTAGTCCTCCTATGGCGCAAGGTTGAAACCAAGAAATATTTGTTATTTTCCTGATGTTTTCGAACGTTTTCAATAAAACCTTCTCGTAGGAGTATTTTAACAATGTTTTCGGTGATATTAGTGGATACTATTCGAACCGTTCCGTTTTTACTCATGTCAGCATTTCTTATAGAAGTTATTATATCAGCAATAGCGTCTTTGCCCATGACGAATTATAATTATTGGTGCTTCCTAATTTTGATATAATCAACATGTTTTTTTGATTTGAATTATTCAATTATTAATTAATAAATTAATTATTAAAAGTATATGCGTGAGACACAATCTACTCTACTGATTTGATCCATTTCGGATATCCTACTATAACTATATCATAGTTTCATCCACTAATCTTTATAATACTTCGGGAGCTAATGAAACTATTTTAGTAAAATTCAACTGTCTCAATTCCCGAGCAATGGCACCAAAAATTCGAGTTCCTTTTGGATTTCTTTCTTGATCAATGACAACCGCTGCATTGTCATCATATCGTATTATCATACCGTTGTCACGTTTGAATTCTTTACATGTACGTACAATTACAGCTCTAATTACTTCTGATCTTTCTAGAGGCATATTGGGCACTGCTTCTTTGATTACAGCAACAATAACGTCACCAATATGAGCATATCGATGATTACCGGCTCCTATGATTCGAATACACATCAATTTTCGAGCTCCGCTGTTATCTGCTACATTCAAAAGGGTCTGAGGTTGAATCATATCATTTTTTTTTTTTTATTTGAATCTGTTATTTCAATGCAAAGAATGAGGAAAAAAAGAAATAGTGTTTGTCTAGAAATAAATAAACCCGTGGTTGTTTTTTCATCCTAAATACCCCTTTTGTTTATGTTTAGTTCTACATCCCTATCCTGAAATAACAAATTGAGTTCGTATAGGCATTTTGCACGCAGCTATTTCAATAGCTGTTCTGGCTACAGTTTCTGATACTCCGCCCATTTCATAAAGTATTCGACCTGGTTTAACAACGGATACCCAATATTCGGGGGATCCCTTCCCCGAACCCATACGTGTTTCTGTAGGTCTTACTGTAATAGGTTTGTCGGGAAATATACGTATCCATATTTTTCCACCACGACGCGCATATCGTGCCATTGCTCTTCGCCCTGCTTCTATTTGTCTAGCTGTGATCCAAGCGGGTTCAAGTGCCTGAAGAGCGTATCTGCCGAAACAAATATGATTGCCTCGACAAGATATTCCCTTCATTCTTCCTCTATGTTGCTTACGAAATCTGGTTCTTTTGGGGTTATAGTCGATGGTTTTTTCTTAATTCCACCTCTACTACAGAACCGGACATGAGAGTTTCTTCTCATCCAGCTCCTCGCGAATGAAAGGATTCAATAATATTACAGATACCCATGTATTTAATAACTAATACACTAAAGTAATGGGATTTATTGATATTTCATTTATTACATAGGAAGCTGTATATATGGCTAGATGTGTATATTTATAGATAATGCTTCTTTTTTCTAACGAATTTCTAACGAATCTTTATTTTATTTTTTACTCTTATCGAATCGAGTAAATAAAATAAAGGTTTCGCGGGCGGATATTGACTCTTTCCTGCTTCATTCGTAGGATCAATCTATGATTTCTTAGAGTAAATAAATTTGTTCTTGGTTCGTTCCGCCATCCCACCCGATGAATCATTAGGATTCGTTTTTATTTTAATAGAATCTTATATAGTCACAGGTTTCGTCGTTCCTATAGCTTCTCCATTAATGGTTAGGCCTGAACTCTGCAATGGAGCTCCCAACAAATTTCGTTCCCGAGTCAATCTACTCAGTTTCTATTAACCCGGGGCTCTTTATTACTTTATATTTAATTATTTATTATTATTTATATCAATATTAATGCTTTATCACACTGCCTTTTATGGGGTGATTCATAGACCATACATATTGGAATCATTTATCATTGATATTTTTGTTCTCTCTTTCTATCACCTTTCCATTTATCCGCATCCCTTTATTTTTTCCTTTCAAAAAAATCCATAATCAGATTTTCTTATGGAAAATTTAAGTTGTTACAACTATA